GAATTCGGTACAAATAGTTCCCGATATAGACATCTGGAATAGAAACAAGCAAAAAGCTTTTCATAATTTTTGATCATACATAACATAATTGAATTGCCAAAACAAGAATTTGATTCTTTTTACGAACTTGATATGATATTGGAAATCCTCCAATCTAGAAATTCATTTCGGACAATTGAACCTTCTCAAACTGTTTTTTCTTAAGAACCAAAAATATTTGTGCCAAAATAACAGATGCCAAGAAGAACAAAAGGCCTTGGACACGGAATGGATCTTGAAGTACTATTTCCGCATCCCCTTGACCAAATCCACCCACATTAGGATTACTCGTTAATGGCTGATCAAGTTTGATAGATTCGTTCTCGGAAACAAGAAGTTCTGGCCCCGGGGGAATAATATCAACCACTTGACGTCCATCTGACGCATCCAATATGGTTATTTCGTACCCTCCTTTTTCTTTTCGTATGATTTTACTTACTACACCCGCTGCTGTAGCATTATAAACTGTATTGTTACTCTTTCTCCCATCGGGATAAATCTGACCCCTTCCTCTATTCCCTCCTACATATATGGGATATTTTAAGAAGTGAACATCTTTATTAGTAGCGGGGTCCGGGGAAAGAATAGGAAAGGTAACTTCACTATATTTCTGACCAGAAACAGGACCTATCACAAGAATATTTTTTTTAGTGGGGCGATAGCTCTGAAAAGACAGATTGCCTATCTTTTCTTTCATCTCGGGCGAAATACGATCAGGGGGGGCTAATTCAAATCCCTCAGGTAAAATGAGAACAGCCCCCACATTCAAACCTCCCTTTTTACCATTAGCAAGAACTTGTTTCACTTGCATATCATAAGGAATTCGAACAACTGCTTCAAATACAGTATCAGGAAGTACCGCTTGCGGAACCTCAACATCCACGGGTTTATTAGCTAAATGGCAATTGGCACATACAATACGCCCGGTCGCTTCTCGTGGATTTTCATAACCCTGCTGTGCAAAAATGGGATATGCATTTGAAATGGATGCCCGAGTTATGATATATACCATCAGCGATACGGAAATAGATCGAATAATCTCTTTCTTTATCCAAGAAAAGGTGTTTTTAGTTTGCATGGTCCAATCATTGATCCCGAAAATTTCTACAATAAAATTAGGTAGGTCGCTTGTATAGTTCCCTATCCACAATTCTGCTATTTACTTTACTGAAATCATTTTACTGGAATATAGGAGTAGGAGAAATTCCTGTAGGGTAGAAAGAGTAAGTACGTCTTCAAATTGAAATGCTTTGCTTATGTGCCTTATGTTACAAAGTAACAAATATTCGATTTGGATCAGTCATTCATTGAATGATAAATCACTACAAGTGATGGAGATACACGATTTAAATAACGGAAGATCCAATATTTAAAAATTGTATCAAGAATGACTGGAAAAGTAGAAACAAGACCCGATATTATTTGATCGTTGTGAACAAATCCAAAATCTTTGTAGACATAGCCAATCATTAGTTCCCAACCATGGGGCGAATGGAATCCGATACATAAATCAGTTAATAAAAGAATAGAAAAAGCTTTTATTGTGTCACTTAAGTTATATAGGAATTCTTGAACCCAAGAGTTAAGAATAGCAAGTTCTTCATTACCCAGAATAGAATAACCACTTAAAATAATGAAAGAGGTTATATTTGTCGATAAGTGCAAAATCATATGGATATGATCCTCATTGTGCATCTTGATCAATTGGATCGTTTCTTTGTGGATTCCTATACGAAGTGTTTGTAGATGTGTTTCCGGATATTCTTTTATCATTTCGTCCAAGAGTAAGAGTTCTTCCAATTCTATGAATTTTTCTAGAATACTCTTTTCTTGAATATAAGTCAAAAAAGTTTCGGATTGCCTAGTATTCCACCAATTAATAATCCAAAATTCAAGACTTTTCTTAAATGAGAGAGAGATCCACCAGGGCAAAAATACTATAGATGTAAGATATAGAAGAGGAAGAAATGCTTTCTTTTTTGCCATTTTTTCATCTTTGAATTGTTAATGAACCCACCTCATTTGTTGAATCTATGTGATCTACTATTTCTATTAACCTTAAGTTCTATTACAAGGCATCGGACTTATGAATCTATTCCCTGTTTTTTATTTGTGATTCAGTAGGTAGTCCTTGAATTTAGAAAGAATACAGAAATAGAATAAGAGCCCGTTTCGAATGAAGAAATAATAATAAATCTTGTTTGCAGATAACTCAATTAAATTGATCAAATTCGAAGACCTTTTCGATGAATGCTTGAAAGAACCAATCCAAGCAAGTAATGAATATTATTTTCATTTTCAGCCAAAAGAACTCCCTTTGTCCTTTCTATCAAAAAAGAAAATCTTTCGAAAAAAAAAAAAATGGCCGACTACCCGTATTTATATTCCAGGAAAAACGGAGAGAGATTTATGAAGGCCGACTACCCGTATTTATATTCCAGGAAAAACGGAGAGAGATTTATGAAGAATAAGAATATTGTGATCTAACGATCAAAAATGAGTGGCAAAACAAGACAGAAAAGTTATCCTTATAAGAGATCCAAGCAATCCTTTTCCTTTGATCATTACGAAACACAAAAGAAAAGATAAAAAAAAAAGAAAGGTCGATTGACAAAAGAAAGAAGAGAGAATTTACAAGATATGATCTATTTGTATCTAACCTATCAATTCATATTGAAAATAAAAAGAGAAATTCTTTATTCCGAAATGTTTTGATATACGAAATGAATCTATTATTTTATTTCGATTTGGTACCTTTATTTGTTTTTTACTGAATTGAGTTGAGTGGATTTCCATACGCATAAATTCTTTTTTATACGGACAAAAAAAGTTTCGTTTTATGAATGTTCCATATACGTCTACTTTAGATCGAATGAACGTTCTGAAAAAACTTTATAAAGTTCAGCTATGATGAAGAAAGAACAGAGAATTCTTGAATTTTTTCCCTGCCGCTGGGAAAGAATTTCTTCTTCTGTTCAAATTCATTTCAAAATACTTCAATCGGTACGCGCAAGAAATAGGCCAATTCAGCGGCTTTTTGCTCAATTTCACGCGGAGTTAAATTCTCATCAGTACGCGTCAAAGGAACGGCCCCCTGTCCTTTGATTTCCATATAAAGGACACGACGAGCATAAATACCCTCTTTAACTTCTATTCGGATGGACTGAATATCTTTCATACGAAATCGTAGGAAGATGCGACGATTTTTTCCAGGAAATCCCCAACGAAAAATACACACTATTCCTTCTTTTCTATCGAATCGATCATAGCCACTACCTACATTCCACGAAATTGTGCACCACAAATAGGAACTAATAAAGAGACCTGCGATACCGTAGAAAGACATCACGATCCCTTGTGGAAAAAAAAGAATTTGTTGAGACGGAACTAAAGATATCAAATTCTTACCGAGATAACTGGAAGTTCCAACTAATACGAATCCTAGTGAACCTAAAAAAAGGATAAAGGCCCAGCAGAAATTACTTATTTTTCGAGACCCCACTATAAGTTCTATCCATATATGTTCTGATCGCCAACTCATACTAGATCCAGTTGCATTTTATTGGAATTGAGAAAATAGCCCAAATAAGTTGGACTTTCCTTTATTTTGTTTCCGAAGTAACTCTCATCAACTAGCGTCATTTGGATGTAAGCCTTTAGGAGTAATTCATCGAATTGGCTAGATCAAATTGGTTAGGTCTAAAATAAGAATATCCTTTTTCTATGATCTCCTATAGATATCTACATATAGATACATTGACTTTACATTTCATACATCCACCTCGATTCCGATCTATTTGAAAATTGCTATAATTTATTTACCCATATATTTACGCATACATAAGAGCTATCTTCGGAGGAAACCGCCATATTCTATTAAATAGATATCTGTACTAAGTCTTGAAAAAAAAATAGATACGATTTGCACCTATCGAATCTAAAAAATCTTGTTTTTTTGAACATGAAGAGATAAAGAAGCCATTGCAATTGCCGGAAATAATAGGCCCACTAAAGGCACAAAGAGAGAGGGTAAGTTGTTAAGAGTTGTCATAGAATGGGTACCTCGATTTAATATTTGTACCTGTTATTGTTCGAAAGATATCTTAGAATAATTATAATTCGTATAGAATTATATTGAGTATATCTAAGTGAGTATATATATTAAATAATAAGTGCAAGGAATGGATAATTAAATAAATAAGACTTATTCTTCTTTATCTTTCTACATCAAATATAGAAATCCACATGAAATATACGTATGATAATCTATTCTTGTCTTAAAATTAGAATTGAATTCTAATTTTCATTTTATTTAATAAATAAAGAAATAAAGAGTTTCTTACAAATTCCCGAAGGACTCGTTAGAATTCAATCCAACAACAGGATTCTTAGTAAAAATAGAGATTCTCGTAAGATATAGTAGAAAGAAAAGATACTCTATATCTATATTTTCTCTATTTGAATTATATATACTATACATAACATACGAAGCAAGAAGGAAAGATGACCTTCGGTTTCTTTTATTTGCCTTGCCCAATTTTAATTTCGAAGAAGGAACCTTTTTTTTTATCTTGTTGATAGAGGTTTCCTAATTAATAATCAGTAATGGAATATCGGTATAAAAAAAAAAAGAATTATCCGCACGATTCTTTAATACAATTTACAATTCAATATTATGATTATGTCACTAAAGAAAAAAGAAATTCTTCCTTAGAATTTTGACTTGGATTCCGATAAAAAAATGAAATTCTTCCTTAGAATTTTGACTTGGATTCCGATAAAAAAATGTAACTAAATAAAATAAAAATAATTTGATAAGGCTCCACTTAACTTAATAAGTGAATTTTAATTCAAAGGAAAAAAAGCATGAAGCTTAAATAACTCACTCAGAACACCCTTTAAAGGATTACGTGGTACGATTGGATCAAATAAGCCCTTATGGAATAAATATTCAGCCGCTT